CAAAATTTACCTCTTATTATAGTGTGTGCTTCTGGGGGGGCGCGCATGCAGGAAGGAAGTTTGAGCTTGATGCAAATGGCTAAAATATCGTCTGCTTTATATGATTATCAATTAAATAAAAAATTATTTTATGTATCAATCCTTACATCTCCGACAACTGGTGGAGTGACAGCTAGTTTTGGTATGTTGGGGGATATCATTATTGCCGAACCCAATGCCTACATTGCATTTGCAGGTAAAAGAGTAATTGAACAAACATTGAATAAAACAGTACCCGAAGGTTCACAAGCAGCTGAATACTTATTCCAGAAGGGTTTATTCGACCTAATTGTACCACGTAATCTTTTAAAAAGCGTTCTGAGTGAGTTATTTAAGCTCCACGCCTTTTTTCCTTTGAATCAAAAGTCAAGCAAAATCAAGTAGAGCACTAAGTTCAATTATTTTTTTTGTGTTTGTAGCAAAAAGTAGTTAGTTTATCGGAATCAAAGTAAATAAGATAATAATGGCCTTTTCTTTGGTGATAGAAGATCGAATTGTAGAAAGAATCAAAACGAAAGTTGAGGATAACTCTTTTTTTGACCTATATTCCTGATTACGAATCAAGAAACCTTTATCACCAAGAGTGAGTTCTTCCGTTCGTGAAATTAGTAAAATAAAACGAATTTGGTCTTGTCTTAGGTATATAATTTGAAATTTCAATATAGATAATAGAGTTTTGTATCTTTCTCTATCTACCGAAAAACCATTTTAGCTAAAAATCCATGTTGGGTCGGATTCGAACGAATCCTTCGATAATCGGTAAAAAACTCTTTATCTATTTTTTGAAAATTAGAAGACAAGAACAAAAGACAAAGAAATGAAGAAAAATAATAAAGTTTATTATCATTATCATACATATCTTTCTCATGGAGGAGATGAATAAGTCCATTTATTTAGTTCTACAGTTCTACATTCTTTGCACTTATTCTTATTATACGTACTCAGTTAGATTTAGATATATCGATACTTCGATCTATACTAAGAATTTTAAATTCTTCAAATTCTATTAATAATAAATATTATCTAATTAGAATTCAAATTCTTAATTTAATTATAATTATTACAAGATATCTTTATTTATATAATAACATAATAACAGATACAAATAGTAAATCGAGGTACCCCTTCTATGACAAATTTGAACCTTCCATCTATTTTTGTGCCGTTAGTAGGCCTAGTCTTTCCGGCAATTGCAATGGCTTCTTTATTTCTTCATGTTCAAAAAAACAAGATTGTTTAGATCCGCTGGGACCCAATCTCATCCATTTTTTTTTTGAAAACGTGGACTTGTATCATAACACGGATATCTATTTATTGGAATATAGTATAACATGTGATTTCCACCGAACATAAAGGAAAAAACTCTTATGCCCGCAGAAACATGATATATGGATATATCAATTCTAGCAATTTTCAAATAGATCAGGATCTCTGGATGGCTGAAATGTAGTCGGTGAATCTATATGTATATCGATATGTATAGTGGGATCGTATTAAATAAAGAGTATGTTATTATTTTAGATTTAACCAATTTGATGAATTACTCCTAAAGGTTGACATCAAACTAGTGCTAGTTCACCTCAAACTAGTGCTAGTTGATGAGAGTTACTTCGGAAACAAAAAAGTAAAGTCAAATTTCTCTGGGGTATTATCTCAATTCCAATAAAATGCAATCGAGTAAAGTATGACTTGGCGATCAGACGATATATGGATAGAACTTATAACGGGGTCTCGAAAAATAAGTAATTTCTGCTGGGCCTTGATCCTTTTTTTAGGTTCATTAGGCTTCTTATTAGTTGGAACTTCCAGTTATCTTGGTAGAAATTTGCTATCTTTTTTTCCGCCTCAGCAAATCATTTTTTTTCCACAAGGAATCGTGATGTCTTTCTACGGAATTGCGGGTCTCTTTATTAGCTCTTATTTGTGGTGCACAATTTCCTGGAATGTAGGTAGTGGTTATGATCGATTCGATAGAAAGGAAGGAATAGTCTGTATTTTTCGTTGGGGATTTCCGGGAAAAAATCGTCGCATATTCCTCCGATTCCTTATAAAAGATATTCAGTCCGTTAGAATAGAAGTTAAAGAGGGTATTTATGCTCGTCGTGTTCTTTATATGGACATCCGAGGCCAGGGGTCCATTCCCTTGACCCGTACTGATGAGAATTTGACTCCACGAGAAATTGAACAAAAGGCTGCTGAATTAGCCTATTTCTTGCGTGTACCAATTGAAGTATTTTGATAAATTGAGAATCAGAACGTTCATGCAATTAAAGAAAACGTATATGAAAGAACCATAAAACGAAACTCTTTTTATGGTCTTTATGCGTTTTATGGTCTTTATGCGCACGCAATTCAATAACAAATAACAAATCGAAATAATAGATTCATCTCAGACGGCAAACCATTTCGAAAGCAAGAATTTTTTTTAGTTCAATATTTGTTGGAATTGACACTTTAGATCCAGATAGATCGTATCTTGTAAATTTGAAATTCTTTCTTTTGTATTCTTTAATGACCAACAATTGGATTTCTTAATTAAATACTGAGAACTAGCCAATTTATCCTTTGCCAGTCATTTTTTTTTGATCATCCTAATATCTTTCCCTCAATTATTCTATTCCTGACTATGGGTAATCAGTGAAATTTTTTCGAAATATTGGATATTTTGATAGCAAAGGAGTTCTTTCGTCTCAAAATCTGAATAATATTCATTACTTAAAGTGGTTCTTTCGATCATTCATCGAAAGGATACACTTTATTTTTAATTTGACCAATTGAGATATCAGGAAACAATATTATAAATTTCTTCATTCGAAGTGAATTCTTAGCCTATTTCTGTATTCTTTCTAGATTCAAAGACTAACCACAAAATCACAAAGAAAATAGATTCATAAGTTCGATACCTTGTATAAAACTCATGTGTGTAAGAAATATTCGATCGCATAGAGTGTACGAATGGGTTGATTAACAATTTACAGACGAAAAAATGGCAAAAAAGAAAGCATTCACTCCTCTTTTCTATCTTGCATCTATAGTATTTTTGCCCTGGTGGATTTCTTTCTCAGTTAATAAATGTCTGGAATCTTGGGTTACTAATTGGTGGAATACTGGGCAATCCCAAATTGTCTTGAATAATATTCAAGAAAAGAGTCTTCTAGAAAAATTCAGAGAATTAGAGGAACTCCTCTTCTTGGACGAAATGATCAAGGAATACTCGGAAACACATCTCGAAGAGTTTGGGATAGGAATCCATAAAGAAACGATCCAATTAATCACGATACAAAATGAGAATCGTATGGATACGATTTTGCACTTCTCAACAAATATCATCTGGTTTGGTATTCTAAGCGGGTATTCAATTTTGGGTAAGGAAAAACTTGTTATTCTTAACTCTTGGGCTCAGGAATTCCTATATAACTTAAGTGACACAGCAAAAGCTTTGTGTCTTCTTCTAGTAACTGAGTTTTTTCTCGGATATCATTCACCCCCAGGTTGGGAATTCGCTATACGCTCTATCTATAACGAGGTTGGAGTTGTTGCGAATGAGCAAACTATAACTATTCTTGTTTGCATCCTTCCAGTAATTTTTGATACATGTTTTAAATATTGGCTTTTCCGTTATTTAACTAGTCTGTCTCCGTCAATTTTACTGATTTATGATTCAATAACTGAATGATAAAGGATCCATTGATATTAATCTAATCCAATTAGAATGCTTGGTACTTTGTAGTTGTACATAAGCAAAGTATTGAAAATCATATTTACTCTTCCTATTTCTAACCATCGGGAAGATTCATCCTAGATTATTCCAGCAAATAGCAGAATCGTGGCTAGGGAACTATACTAGCGACCTACCCAATTTATTGTAGAAATTTTCGCGATCAATGATTGGACCATGCAAACTAGAAATGCTTTTTCTTGGCTAAAGAAACAGATTACTCGATCTATTTCCGTATCGCTCATGATATATATCTTAACTCGGACGTCCATTTCAAGTGCATATCCCATTTTTGCACAGCAGGGTTATGAAAATCCACGAGAAGCGACTGGGCGTATTGTATGTGCCAATTGCCATTTAGCTAATAAGCCCGTGGAAATTGAGGTTCCACAAGCGGTACTTCCTGATACTGTATTTGAAGCAGTTGTTCGAATTCCTTATGATATGCAACTGAAACAGGTTCTTGCTAATGGTAAAAAAGGGGGGTTGAACGTCGGGGCTGTTCTTATTTTACCGGAGGGGTTTGAATTAGCCCCTCCCGATCGTATTTCTCCTGAGATGAAAGAAAAGATTGGCAATTTGTCTTTTCAGAGCTATCGCCCCAATAAAACAAATATTCTTGTGGTAGGCCCTGTCCCTGGTAAAAAATATAGTGAAATAACCTTCCCTATTCTTTCCCCGGACCCTGCTACTAAGAAGGATGTTCACTTCTTAAAATATCCTATATACGTAGGCGGGAACAGGGGAAGGGGTCAGATTTATCCCGACGGCAACAAGAGTAACAATACAGTTTATAATGCTACAGCAGCAGGTATAGTAAGCAAAATCATACGAAAAGAAAAAGGGGGGTATGAGATAACCATAACGGATGCGTCAGAGGGACGTCAAGTGGTTGATATTATCCCTCCCGGACCAGAACTTCTTGTTTCCGAGGGCGAATCTATCAAATTTGATCAACCATTAACGAGTAATCCTAATGTAGGCGGATTTGGTCAGGGAGATGCAGAAATAGTACTTCAAGATCCATTACGTGTCCAAGGACTTTTGTTCTTCTTGGCATCTGTTATTTTGGCACAAATCTTTTTGGTTCTTAAAAAGAAACAGTTCGAGAAGGTTCAATTGGCCGAAATGAATTTCTAGATTCGCAGATTTATCGATATCAAGTACGTAAAAAGAACCAAATTCTTGTTGGCGATTATTTATGATCAAAAAAATGAAATTATGAAAACTCCTTTGTCTTATT